GATATTGGACAGCGTTAAAAGCTTGTTCATTAGGGAAATCTCTTTTTACCGGGAATTCAAAAAGTTTTTTTGTACAGCAAACAACTAAGTAATAAAGGTTGGAAAAATCGGAATTCACTCAAAAAATCCACCCCCACCCTTATTTTTTTTTATATCAAATTAAAATTATATAAAATTTTAAAAATCCATTATCTAGTGAGTTGGGCTAATCAATCTGAAATGTAACTCAGTTCATTCTTTTATTTAATATTTAAAAAAATAAGAATTTTTTTGATTATTCAATTAAAAATATATATATATATAAATATATTAATACTTGTTTTAGAGACAAACTAATAAACACAAGTTAAAAGATTTCCCTTTCTTTGTCTCGGTTCGAAGATGGGGAGGCTTTTTTCCCCATCGACATATTTGACACAGTTACGATATAGAATAATCCAAATTTTTATCTCTTTTTTCTATCCGCTTTCTAGTTTATTTATGTTCATTGATAAAGTACATTTTTTGAATTCTATTTCTTGATTGACGGTAGAACTTTCTAGTTCCAAGAGCTCAAGCATAAAATCGAAAATTCACGAAAACCCCCAAACCTTAAACTAAAATAATGAACCCTCAACTCGTTCTTTGAATGCATTTTTATTTTTTTATTCAGCAATGTAAACTTTTCTGAAAAAAAAAATAGTATACTGCATTTAGTTATTCAATCTCGACGATTTAATAGTCATAGACTATTATGAGTTCAAGACAAGCCGCTATGGTGAAATTGGTAGACACGCTGCTCTTAGGAAGCAGTGCTAGAGCATCTCGGTTCGAGTCCGAGTGGCGGCATGTCGCCTTCTAAAAAAGATAAATAGATCGTATAATAAATCCAACTCCCGATTTCAATTTTAGAGACTCTTTTTTTTTTTCTTTTTTAAGATTTTTTATGATATTTGCAACCTTAGAACATATATTAACTCATATTTCCTTTTCAATCGTTTCAATCAGAATTACAATTTGGCTGATAAGCTTTTTTTTAGAAGATGAAATCATACAACTATACGATTCATCCGAAAAGGGGATGATAGTTACCTTTTTTTGTCTAACAGGATTATTAGTTACGCGTTGGGTTTATTCGGGACATTTTCCACTAAGCGATTTATCGGAATCATTAATCTTTCTTTCGTGGGGTTTCTCTCTTATTCATATAGTTCCTTTTTTAAAAAAAAAGAAAAATTATTTAAGCACAATAACCGGTTCAAGTGTTCTGTTGACTCAAGGCTTTGTTACTTCAGGTCTTTTAACTGAAATAGACCAATCTTCGATATTAGTACCTGCTCTTCAATCTGAGTGGTTAATAATGCACGTAACTATGATGATATTGGGCTATGCATCTCTTTTATGCGGATCATTATTGTCAATAGCACTTCTAGTTATTACATTGAGAAAAAACGGAACAATTTTTTGTAAAAGTAATCTTTTATTATTATTAAATGAATATTTTTTCATTGGTGAAATCAAATACAAATACATGAATGAAAGAACGAATCTTTTGCCAAATACTTCTTTTTTTTCTACTAAGAATTATTACAAGTGTCAATTGATTCAACAATTGGATTGTTGGAGTTATCGGGTTATTAGTCTAGGATTTCTATTTTTAACCATAGGTATTCTTTCAGGATCAGTGTGGGCTAACGAAGCGTGGGGATCATATTGGAATTGGGACCCAAAAGAAACTTGGGCATTTATTACTTGGACCATATTCGCAATTTATTTACATACCCGAACAACTAGAAACACGCAGGGTTCCAACTCAGCAATTGTAGCGTTTATAGGCTTTATTATAATTTGGATTTGCTATTTTGGGGTCAATTTATTAGGAATAGGGCTGCATAGTTATGGTTCATTTACATTAACATCTAACTGAATTCAAGAAAAGATCTTGCGAATCCAACCGAGTGCGGCGTATATATACTAAAAAACTTTATGCGAACCGTGTGAATCAAATATTTTAAATATTTGATTCACTTAAATATTTGATTCACACGGTTCGTGCTCATTGCCTATATGGGGTTCAAATTCATTTTTTTTTTTAACTTTACTTAGAAATTGACGAGAAAAGCTCTCTTTTTTCATTCTAGAACTTTTTAACTACAAAATGAACGATTTTAAAATCATAGGCTTTTTGTTTTAGTTATGAAAACTATTTATAAAAAAGAATTAGATAGAATAACTTCGACCTTGTCAACCGATAGTGAAAAAATGAAATCGGGGTACATACCAATACCTAGTATGGGTAAAAAGAGCGAAATCGAAAGAAATAACTCGCGCGGTCCAGAATCAACAAAAGAACAATTTTGAATATTAAAAAACTTGTATCCATAGAAAATTTGTCGTGACATAGATAATGAATAAATAGGAGTTAATATCATTCCAATTGCCATTACAAAAGTAATTAGTATTTTTGGCATTAAAAGCAATTTTTGGCTGGTAATTATTCCAAAAAATACTATCAATTCCGCAACAAAACCACTCATACCCGGTAATGCAAGGGAAGCCATGGAAAAGCTACTGAACATCGTGAATATTTTTGGCATTCGGATAGCTATTCCGCCCATTTGGTCAAGGTAAACAAGGCGCAGTCTATCATAAGTGGTACCTGCCAAGAAAAAAAGTGCAGCACCGATAAATCCATGCGATATTATTTGTAAAAGAGCTCCATTGAGTCCTGTATCGGTTAAAGATCCGATGCCTATAATTATGAAACCCATATGAGATACGGAAGAATAGGCTATTCTTTTTTTTAAATTCCGTTGGCCAAGAGATGTTGAAGCTGCATAGATTATTTGCATTGTACCTACTATCACTAAACACGGCGAAAATAGAGAATGGGCGTGAGATAATAATTCCATATTGATCCGCACCAACCCATACGCTCCCATTTTTAATAAGATTCCGGCCAGAAGCATACAAGTACTGTAATGTGCTTCTCCGTGGGTATCTGGTAACCATGTGTGTAGGGGTATAATCGGCGATTTGACAGCAAAAGCAATAAAAAATCCAATATAGAATATTATTTCCAAGGCTACAGGATACGACTGATTAGCTGACGTTTCAAAATTTAATGTTGGTTCATTGGAACCATATAAAGCGATACCTAAAACTCCCATTAAGAGAAAAACGGAACCCCCTGCTGTGTACAAAATAAATTTTGTAGCTGAGTACAGACGTTTTTTTCCTCCCCACATAGATAGAAGTATATAAACGGGAATTAATTCTAACTCCCACATGATGAAAAAAAGTAAAAGGTCCCGACAAGAAAATGATCCTATTTGACCACTGTACATTGCTAACATCAGGAAATGAAATAATCGAGAATCTCGAGTAACCGGCCAAGCTGCTAAAGTCGCTAAGGTAGTGATAAATCCCGTTAGTAAAATAAGTCCTATAGAAAGTCCGTCTATTCCTAATCTCCAATGGAAATCAAAAAAATGTATCCATTTATAACCTTCTGCTAGTTGGATTAATGGATTATCCATTTGGCAATGATAACAGAATGTATAAGTCGTTAGAAGTAGTTCGAGGATACATATAAATATAGTATACTGACGAATGACCTTATTTCCTCTATGGGGAAGAAAAAAGATTAAGGAACCACCAAATATTGGCAAAATTACAATTGTTGTTAACCAAGTAAAAAAATTCGTGGTAAATACAAGATACACTTGTACCAGACAAACCCGTGCTCAAACTAGTTTGAGCACGGGTTTGCCGGTAAAAAAATCAAATGGATTCAACTGGATTCAAGTAAAATTTTCTCGAATGTATCAATAAGCTAGACCCATACTGCGGGTTGTTTCATGAGATAAGTAAACTCGAACACTCAAAAACTCGGTTGGACAGGCGGATTCACATCTTTTACAACCAACGCAGTCTTCTGTTCTTGGAGCCGAAGCAATTTGTTTAGCTTTACACCCGTCCCAGAGTATCATTTCTAATACATCGGTCGGGCAGGCTCGGACACATTGAGTACAGCCTATACACGTATCATAAATCTTTACTGAATGTGACATTGAATCTATACATTTTGAATGTCATAAATTTTCGACCTAGTAAGCTTATAAATAAACCCTATATTTAGATACCAGACGAATCAACAAGTTATCAGAATTTTTCTAATCAATGTACTTCTGGATTGATTTATGACAAAGGTCCAAGATACTTTGATTTCTTAGGTTTTTGTAAACACTATCATACCTTAATGTAGCAAACATACTAATTCTAATTACCTTCTGACTATTGGAATTCATATCGCTAAGACTAATTATTCAACAAATTCGATTGGTTAATACGAGTCGATTTTCGGTTACGATAAATTAATGAAACAATAGCCAGTCCAATAGCTGCTTCAGCGGCTGCAATAGCTATAACAAAAATTGTGAAAATGTCCCCTTTTAATTGACGATTATCAAAAAAATTAGAAAATGTTACAAAATTGATATTAACTGCGTTTAATATAAGTTCAAGACACATAAGAGCTCTAACCATATTTCGACTTGTGATCAATCCATAGATCCCAATAGAAAATAAATAGGCACTCAACACAAGTATATGTTCGAGCATCATTAATCAACTCCTTATTAATCTTATTCAGTTCAATCTAAACACCAATTCAATCGAATCGATTGAATCACATATAACAAGTAGTCGATACGGGAATTGCTTATTTACTATTGACGGGCTACAACAATTGCACCTATTAAAGCAACTAAAAGAATTATTGAAACAAGTTCAAATGGAAGAAAAAAATCTGTTGATAAATGAACCCCAATTTGTTGATTATTAGTTATCAAATCTTGCTCTAGAATCTGGTTTGATCTTGTAGTCCAAATAATAGCGTCCCATGACATATCTAGAATAGTATTAATTAGTGAAATAAAAAGAGTTGTACAAACTATCGAAGTAATTGCATCGCCAATATTCCAAAGATTTTCCTCTTTGGAATATTCTGAACCGTTCAT